AATAGACAACTCGCACACACTCCCTTTCCAAAAAAAATCAATACACCAACCACTACAGTTAGATTTATTAGATTTGTTGCTAAAATATCGGTATTAAGCCCGAAACTCCCAGCGGATGGCCAGTGAGCTAAAAAAACGAAAGAATGGGTTACATTTTTCATATGCTCTCCTCTTATAGATAGGACGAACAAAGAACAAAGTTTTTCGATCACTTACTTCGCTCGCCCTTTTTTGATCGGTTTTTTTAATGCAATTTTTTTTTAATGCAAATAGATTCAATCTAGTAATTTATTTTAGATTAAGTCTTAGGTCTCGTTTGACCTGTGAAAGACCTCCTTTGTTGAAATGTTCCCAAAATTCCTAAAATAAAAGGAAAAAGACTTTCCACTGTCCTAAACTAAGGACGGGAAGGAAGAAGGCGAGCATATCCTCTAAATTGATCATCCTCAAATCAGCCCTTCCTGGGGTGGGGTATTGTCTGTCCCAATAAATAGATAATTCCAGGAGTAATAAATAGGAGTAAAGTATTGATATAATTGGAATTGCAGAAGCAAATACCAATTTACTAAAAAAAGAAAAAAGTATCTAATCTAAAGCACTCATTTTCTTTTTTAGGATTAAACAAAAGGGTTCGCAAATAAAAGTGCTAGTGCCACAACTAGTCCATAAATTGTTAAAGCTTCCATAAAAGCTAGACTAAGCAATAAAGTACCTCGTATTTTACCTTCTGCTTCTGGCTGTCTCGCAATACCTTCTACAGCTTGTCCTGCAGCAGTACCTTGACCAACTCCAGGGCCAATAGAAGCAAGCCCTACGGCCAATCCAGCAGCAATAACGGAAGCAGCAGCAATTAGTGGATTCATGGTGAGTTCCTCGTGTCAAAAAAAAAGAAATGGTTAAGGATACAATCAACCAAGAAATTCTTACTTCTAAGCTCTATTGGGGAGAAGTAACTAAAAAGTACAAATTGAAATGATAATCTGAATTGTCCGAACTACTTCGAGATCTCATTTTTAGTTTCTAATCATTAGAGGTTTGTGTAAATCCATATGATTCTTATTATTCTATTTCTCTTTCTTTCCAACCAACAACTCTTTCATTCCATCCTTCTTTCTTTACTCTTCGATATCCTTGAGTTCCTATTATTTCCCCTATAATCTAATCCATAATAAAAGACGAAATAGAGGAAGAACCCCTATTGAAATCGACCTAATCCAAATCCAATAGGAATTAAATCAAGATATACAATTGATAACAATATGCTGCATAGAACTGGATATGGAATCCAATTCCATATAGAGGGAATTCGATATATCGGATTAGATAATGAATCTAACTTAGGAATATATAATATCCCATATACACTTGTTTCTTCTATTTTGCGTATTTTCTTATTTTCTATTGAATCGGATTCGAAAATCATTCCTTAAAGTGGAAACCCGCACAAAAGATGACTGGGCTTCTAGACATTAAGGATATAGATCTAGCCTGACTCCGCCCCCCTTAATGCATATATACTTTGACAATTCCGTAATATAGTCTATTCTCTCTCCTACAACTCTAGGTTGTATATTCATACGCATTTCTAACTATTTTGTTTTCCAACCAAGCGGATTATCTGGAACCATGCATGAATTGAGCTAAGCTAAAAAAAAAAGACTATTTCGAAAACTAGTCAATTCAATGATGACCCTCCATGGATTCACCTATATAGGCTGCGGCTAACGTTGCAAAAATAAGAGCTTGAATACCGCTTGTAAATAATCCAAGAAACATGACCGGTATAGGGACTACTAAGGGGACTAAAGAAACAAGAACAACAACGACTAATTCATCCGCCAATATATTCCCGAAAAGTCGAAAACTAAGCGATAATGGTTTTGTGAAATCTTCTAGGATGTTAATTGGTAAAAGGATTGGAGTTGGTTTAATATATTTCTCGAAATAACTCAATCCTTTTTTGCTAAGACCCGCATAAAAATATGCCGCTGACGTGAGTAAAGCTAAAGCAACAGTAGTATTTATATCATTCGTGGGCGCTGCTAATTCCCCATGGGGTAACTGTATAATTTTCCAAGGTAAAAGAGCACCCGACCAATTCGAAACAAAAATAAAAAGGAACATAGTTCCAATAAAGGGAACCCAGGGACCATATTCTTCTCCAATCTGAGTTTTGCTCAAGTCTCGAATAAACTCAAGCACATATTCGAAGAAATTCTGACCGTCGGTCGGGATGGTTTGTGGATTCCGAACAGCTATGATAACTGAACCTAGCAAGATAGTAATTACGACCCAAGAAGTGATGAGTACTTGGGCATGAATTTGGAAACTTCCTATTTGCCAATAGAAGTGTTGGCCTACTTCTACACCCGATATATCGTATAACCCCTTGAGTGTTTTAATGGAACATGGTATAATATTCATATTGTCCTCTGATAAAAATTGAACTTCAAAAAAGGAATTCTTTTGATTCAACCATCTCTTTCTCAACTCAGCAACTTGAAGTATTAATCTTATATTTAGGATACCAAGAAATCACATCAGATCATAATATATATCAATACCCTCTAATATATATCAATATTCCCCTTCTTTTATCTATACAAAACAAAAAAGAATAGTAAGTGATCCCATAAATCTACGCAGTTGCCCAAGAATTCACTATTCTTCTTAATCAACGATTTCTTATATAGAGAGAACGGCCCTCACAAATTGCAAATACTAATTTGTTAAGAATCAATCGAATTGAAGTCATAGTGTCATCGTTGGCTGGAATCGATATATTCGCGAGATCTGGGTCACAATTTGTATCGACTAAAGAAATAGTAGGAATCCCCAAAATGGCACATTCCCGAAGAGCTATATACTCTTTTTGCTGATCGAGGACGATCACAATGTCTGGCAACCTCGTCATATATTTGATCCCGCCGAGATATCTTTGCAAGGTCGATAATTTTCTCTTCAAGATTGCCACATCTCTTTTTGGGAGATGGTGGAATTTTCCCATCTTTTCTTCTGCTCTTAAGTCTCTAAATTGAGAAAGTCTAGTTTTCGTAATCGACCAATTCGTTAACATACCACTGAACCACTTTTTATTAACATAATGACAACGAGCCCTTATTGCAGCTGATGCTACTAAATACGCTGCTCTTTTTTTGGTACCAACAATTAAGAAGCTTTTTCCCTGACTTGCTGCATCAAAAACTAAATCACAAGCTTCTGATAAAAAGCGAGCCGTTCTAGCGAGATTTGTAATATGAGTACCTTTACGCTTTGCCGAGATGTAAGGGGCCATTTTAGGATTCCATTTCTTAATACCATGACCAAAATGAACTCCCGCTTCTATCATCTCTTTCAAATTGATGTTCCAATATCTTCTTGTCATTTTTTCCACACTTCCTTTTGATTTTTTCTTTTTTTTTCATCCTACCATTCAATTACGGAATTTATTTCTTTTTGAAGATTAAGAAAGAGCCGAAATAGCTTGAAATAAATAATAATTGTTCCGATGTAACCTTCCACTGATAATTGGCCATTGATACATGGTATAAACGTAACCTTAATGAATTAACTGACTTCTTTTACTTATTAAAATAAAAATCTAAAATCTGACCTGTTAGTGTTCTAAGGTCAAAAGTCTAGTTTAAAGTCAAAAAATCTGCTTTATGTATCCTTAAATCGTATAATTGGGGGTAAATGGGGGTTCTGATGTCTCATAGAAATTGTTTGTTACGTCAGAATCAGAAGAAACTAATTCTGTATGGAGAAACAAAATATCTCTCATTTCCGACGCGAATAGATTTTTTTTTTGAATTTCGAAATAAAGGTTCTTGTCTTGTGGGGAACGATGCACAAATTTTTGGAATCCGGTACCAACAGGTATAATCCCCCCCAGAACTACGTTTTCTTTGAGGCCTTTCAACCAATCAATACGACCTCGTAGGGCAGCTTTTGCTAAAACTCGAGCAGTTTCTTGAAAACTTGCTTCAGATATGAAACTTTGGGTATTCAGGGAAGCCCTTGTTATTCCCAATAAGATTGCCCGATAATAGATCGATTCATCCAAAGCTCGCCCTGCTCGTTCCGCTCGCAATAATCCGATTAATTCCCCAGGTGAAAAAACATTAGACATTCCATCTTCGGAAACCCGCACTTTTGATGTTACTTGGCGTATAATAATCTCTATATGTCTATTATGGATCTGTACCCCTTGGGATCGATAAACCTTTTGGATCTTATTAACCAAAGAGATACGACTTTGGGCTATGGTTAGCTCAGCTCCAATCAAGAATCCCCAGGGGACCCCAAGAATTCTTGGTATACGCTCATTCCAATCCTCAATTCTCCTTTCGAGATTCGGCGATAGTGAATCAATTGAACGCGCTTCAAAGATTTGTTCTACTTTTGGAAGACCTTGCGTTATGTCACTAGATCTCGATTTTTCATATATAAACGTAACTAACCTATCTCCTTTGTAAAGGATTTCTCCATAATGACCATGAACAGTTGCTCCTGTAGTGGCCAAATAAGGCTTAGCTGCTCTTATAACAAAGGAATCAATATTAACAATGAAAATTTGACCAGATTTTTTTATGTGCGATTTAAATAGACATACATTTTCGCAAATAAATTGTCCAAGGTGAATTATTGCCGATGTCTCCTCCCAAGAATCATGATGGAGAAAGTGCCAATTCAAATGGAATGGATCCAACATGATGTTACTATCGAAATTCGAAATCCTTTGATTTTCATCTATTAAAGAGTATTTAAGCCCTTGAAGTACTTGGAAGGTTTGTTTCAAATTGTCAAGGAACAAATATTTTTTTAACAGGATCTGATTATGCGTTAGTAAATAGTAAGATGAAGAAAAATTCGATATACTAGGTACAATAGCAGCTAAGGGCCCAAAAATATCTCGAATAGGAATTCTAGGATTCGATTCTTTTACCGCATTGGGATATTTCGAATTCTTGAATAAACCAATTCTAGAACAGTTGGATGCCAACAAAATCATCAAAGATTGGTATTCTTTATTTCGATTCAACAAGGTGCCAATAGCTTCTTGATGTTGGCTAAGTGATTGAATCTTCGCCTTGGAATAAAAGGAATTGGTATTGGTGCGATCTAACCTATTATTGGGAATCGGTCCTGCACTTGTCCTATCATACCTTCTTCGTGTATACGAAATAGTGGACTTTACTAACTCAATTCTTAGGAAATCACGAATCAGATCATTTGCTCTTACCTCAACAAGGGAAGCACGAGCCTCCTCTTTTTCTTCTTGTTCCCAATTCACTACTAAGCAAGTTCGAACAAATTGACTATTCGTGTGATAAATTCTTTGAGTTAACTTGCTATTTTCATGAGAAAGAAAATTGACAAGTCGAAGTTGGAGATTATCCTCTTCTTGCAAGAGATCCTGCGGGAAAAGTGTTGCTAAATTTCTCCCTTCGTCCATTTCATATGCGACTGCAGGTCGAACCGAAACAAAATACTTTTCCTTGCTCTTGAGAATTTTTTTCCGTTGAACATAGACCCAATTTTTCCTTTTTTTTGATTCCTTAGATTCTTTCTTTTCTCTTTCTGGTGGTATCAAACTACCACCTAATATCTTATCTGCTTCTTCAGGAAAATGAATATCTCCGGAAAAGATTTTGAGTTCCGTATGGCTTTTTTTTCTATTCACTCGGACCAATCCACCTAGTCGACTTCTTGTATTTTTTGTGAGTTGTGTATCCACTCCAATGATACTATTATCAAGTACCTTTAGGGATGAGGATCTGGGCAAGATATGCAGTTCTTGAAGAATGAAAAAAAACCGATCTAGTTCTTTTTGGTATTTTAGACTAAATTCTTTTGTTCCTTGATGCTCAATCAAACCCTCTTTTTTTAAGATGGAATCTTCCTCTGGGCTCCCGTATTCGTCCTCTGAGTCTTCTTCTGAGTCTTCCTCTAAAGTCCCATATTCGTCCTCTGAGCCTTCCTCCGGGCTCCCATATTCGTCTTCTGAGTCTTCATCTAGAGTTCCATATTCGTCCTCTCGGGTCCTATATTTGTTCTCTGGGCTCCCATATTCGTCCTCTGAGTCTTCCTCTCGAGTCCTATATTCGTCTTCTAGGGTTTCATATTCGTCCTCTAGGATCCCATATTCATCTTCTAGGGTTTCATATTCGTCCTCTAGAGTCCTATATTCGTCTTCTAGGGTTTCATATTCGTCCTCTCGGGTCCTATATCCGTTCTCTGGGCTCCCATATTCGTCCTCTGAGTCTTCCTCTCGAGTCCTATATTCGTCCTCTAGGGTCCTATATTCGTCCTCTAGGGTCCTATATCTAAATTTCACAATTCCTGAACCCTTTTTATCTTTTCTGTATCGTGGATCGTCAAAATAAGCAAAAATAGTATTTCTACGTAAAACACCCGTAAAGGGTATTTCAATAGAAATCCCCAAACAGGATATTAGTTCTTTCTCTTGTTCTTGATGATATTGTAATGGAATGACGAACCTATTTCTTCGCTTTTTCGCCAATAAATCCGAATTATCTTGAAGAATAGAAGGATAGATAAAATTCCAATGGCCGTTGGACATGATTCTATCCGGCGTTGAATAATCAAGAATTTCCCTATCTTTTTTACCAAAAGTATCCAACAGTCTATGTCTTACTTGATCATCATTAGCCATTGAGAGGTCAAAGATATATCTTCCGTCAACAGAAAAAGAATAAGTATTCATTTGATCTTGATCCTTGTGGAGCGAAAAAGACGCTATACTGGATCTGCACATACTTACTGACAATATCCATAAATGGCTTGTTTTTGGTAATCGACGAAGATTACCATATTGATATTCGGGCGCATGGTAAACATCAGTACTCCAGTGCATTTCCCCGTCTGATTCGGAATAAATATGCTTTTGTACCCTTTCTTTAAAATGCAAAGTGGACGTTCCGGCACGAATCTCCGCAATTACTTGTTCGGATTCTACATATTGATCATTTTGCACTAGAATCAAGCTTTTTGAGGGAATATTCACACTATATAGAATATCCTGACTCTGAATAGTTACATGCAAGTCTATATAACATAGAAAAGCAGGCTGCCCATGACGGGTACGTGTGGGGTGAACCAAATCCTCATTGAATTGGATTTTTCCATTCGAAGGGGATCGTACAAGGTCGGCAGTACCCCCTGTGAATACTCCACCAGTATGAAAAGTTCTTAATGTTAGTTGAGTCCCTGGCTCCCCAATTGATTGACCCGCAATAATACCTACGGCTTCCCCTAATTCGACCAGATCGCCATGAGTGGGACTCCGACCATAACATAATTGACAGATCCAAGATGTGCTCCGGCAAGTAAAGGGGGTTCTAATATATATTGGTTGTGCTCGAAATGGTTGTGCTCGAAAGGCAGTTATGAATCGATTGACTAATCCAATTCCAATATCTTGATTTCGAGCGGCAATGCATCGTGAACCGATATATATATCGTCTGCTAATACACGACCAATTAGTGTTTGGACAAAAAGTTTTTCCGTCATCCCATTTTGAGGACTCACAGAAATACCTCGGATAGTACCACAATCTCTTCTACGCACAATAATATGTTGAACTACTTCAACAAGTCTACGTGTAAGATATCCAGCATCCGCTGTTCGTACAGCAGTATCTACAACCCCTTTACGGGCTCCATAGCAGGAAATTATATATTCTGTCAAAGAAAGTCCCTCGCGTAAATTGCTTTGAATAGGTAAATCAATCATTTGTCCTTGAGGATCCGCCATTAATCCTCTCATACCTACTAATTGGTGTACTTGAGATGCATTTCCTCTAGCTCCTGAAAAAGACATTAGATAGACTGGATTAGAAGGATCCGTTATCCGAAAATTCGAATTCATTTCTTGTTTCAAATATTCACTTGTAGCATACCATATCTCAACGGATTGGCGTAATTTTTCTACCGCGTGTACAGCCCCATAATAATAGTGTTTCTCCAAAAGAAAACTCTGTTGTTCCGCGTCTTGGACTAACCATCCCTTAGAGGGTATTGTTAAAAGATCCTCGATTCCTAATGAAATCGATGTAGTAGTGGCTTGATGAAAGCCCAGAGTCTTTATTTGATCCAGTATATGGGATGTATATCCCATTCCGAAATGATCTATTAATCTGCTAATAAGTCGTTTCATAGCAGTTCCGTCTATCTCTTTATTATGAAAGACCAGATTGGCCCGTTCCGCCATACATAAGTACCCCCTTTTTCGGCTGAGTAGGATTCGACAATTGCTGAGTAGGATTCGACAATGGGCCTGAGTCAGTGATTCGAAAATTAAATTAACTTCCTTTCCTTAATCTCAATCTGGATTCGCGCGGCAAAAATGATGATACTAGCGAAATCGGAATGCCCCCCGAAAGGGGCATCGCCGAATCTAACTTCCTTGTTTAGATAGTGTATGAATAGGCCTGACTAAATCCTTGTATGGCTTCCTCTATTTCTCTATAAAAAGAAATATGACCAAGAGTGCTTCGAATGTATATAGAACGGATTTCTTTTTTTCTATTTCCCACTATTAGATAGTGGGCATAAATCTCATGATAAGTCCCCAAAGATTCATATTGAACTTCAATCGGAACTTCTCTTGACCCAATGACGCGTTGATCTAGTTTCCATCGGAGCCACAAGGGACTGTCTAAACTGATTCGTTTCTGTCTATAAGCTCCCAGTGCATCATAGGAACTAGAAAAATGGGGTTCTTTATCTTTCGTATACTTATAATTATTATTATTGTAACTTACTTTTTGATTTGGATAGTTTCCGCAACTATTATATCTATTTGCACAAATACCCCGACGGTTTCCAATCGTTAATACATAAAGTCCTATAAGCATGTCTTGGGTCGGTACGCAAATAGGATCTCCAATAGCAGGAGATAGGAGATTCATATGAGAAAACATAAGTAAACGGGCTTCCGCCTGAGCTTCCAAGGATAAAGGTAGATGAACAGCCATTTGATCCCCATCAAAGTCCGCATTGAAACCCTTACACACTAATGGGTGTAAACAAATAGTACGCCCCTCTACTAAAGTGGGTTGGAAGGCCTGTATGCCTAATCTATGCAGGGTAGGTGCTCTATTCAACAGTACAGGATGTCCCCGCATAACTTCTTGAAGTATTTCCCATACAATGGGTTCCTTTTCCCAAATTTTCCTTTTAGCAATCCTGACATTAGAAGTAGCGCGTTTCGTGATTAAATCGCGAATTACAAATAGCTGAAAAAGCTTTATTGCTATCTCTAGAGGTAATCCACATTGATGTAATGAAAGTGAAGGACCCACAACAATGACAGAACGCCCCGAGTAATCGACCCGTTTCCCAAGCAGAGTCTCACGAAACCTTCCCTCTTTACCTTCAATTACATCTGAAAGTGATTTGTATACTTTATTGTGACCATCCCTCGTTGGTTGCCCGCGGGACCCACTATCAAGAAGTGTATCCACGGCTTCTTGTACCAACTTTTCCTGGCACATTACTAAATCTGCTGGCGCTAATTCACTTCTTTTTAATAGATAGGCAAGGTTGTTGTTCCGACGGATAACTCTCTTATAAAGTTCATTAATATCCGAAGTCACTACTTTATCCCCAGACCTATAAACAATGGGTCTCAATTCGGGAGGAAGAACCGGTAATAAGCACAAAACCATCCATTCTGGTTCTACATTTGTTTGAATAAAATGTTTCGCCAATTGCATGCGTCTAATCAAAAAAACTTTTCTTATTCGTCTTTTTCTATCTTCCCATTCATCTCCACTATACCCCTCGTCTTCTAATTCCTTCCATTCGACCAAGGAATTCTCTATAATAATTCGCAAATCCAAATCTGCTAATTGTTCTCTAATAGCACCTGCTCCTGTCGCAATTTCCCGATTTCGAAATGTTGCAAAGCCTGGGGTAGAAAAAAAGGGAGAAATGCTGTGGTTACAGGATGAAATTTCATCTTCGAATAAACCTCGTAATCGTAAGAAAGTGGGTTTTTTAGCGCTGGGCCTAGCAAAAGAGAAATCGCCGTATACTAGGCCCTCCAATTTCTTAAGGGGTTTATCTAAAAGGTTCGCAATATAACTAGGAAGACCTTTCAAATACCACACATGAGTCACGGGACATGCGAGTTTGATGTATCCCATTTGATATCTTCGTATCCGAGAATCAACAAATTCTACCCCGCATTTTTGGCAAAATCTTTCGTCTTCGTTTTCAGCTACGCTCGCTCGAGAATTTCCACAAGCACAAATTCTGCTTTTTATGGGTCCAAAGATTCTTTCGCAAAACAATCCATCTTTTTCTGGTTTATCGGTTTTATAATGAAAAGTAGAGGGCCTTGTGACTTCGCCAACGACTTCCCCATTAGGTAGGTTTTTGTTAGCCCAAGCCTTTATTTGTTGAGGGGAAACGAGTCCAATTTGGAGTTGTTGATGTTTATATTGGTCAATCATAAAATAGAAATAAGAAAAGAATTTATATTTATTCCGATCAAACTTCCTCCCTATTAACCTGGAAGTTCTTCTCAGATACAAGGAAATGATTCAGTTCTAGAGCCAAAGATCGTAGTTCTCGAACGAGCACTCGAAAAGATTCTGGAGGATCCTCGTGATTAGGTACTCTTTTTCCCCAGATCGTAGCATTAAGTATTCCTTGGCGAGCTATAAGATGATCAGATTTATAAGTAAGTATCTCTTGTAAAATATGAGCAACACCAAATCCTTCTAAAGCCCAAACTTCCATTTCTCCTACTCGTTGTCCCCCTTGCTTGGCTCTTCCTCTAACGGGTTGTTGTGTAACAAGTGAGTAGGGCCCAGTAGAACGTCCATGGATTTTTTCATCAACTTGATGAATTAATTTTAAGATATAGGACTTCCCTATTAGAACAGGTTGTTCGAAGGGGTCTCCTGTTCTTCCATCAAATATTCTACTTTTTCCCGGGTACTCGGGTTCAAATACCCATGGATTTTTTGTTTGTTTACTGGCTTCATATAATTCTGAAAACACAAGTTTTCTTGAAGCCTCTTGCTCATATCTCTCATCAAAGGGTGCTATTCTATAATGTTTCTTTAGCAGATCCCCTGCTAATCCGAGCGAGCTTTCAAATATTTGTCCCACATTCATTCGTGAGGGTACTCCTAAGGGATTGAAGACCATATCAACAGGTGTTCCATCTTGCAAATAGGGCATATCTTGCCTAGGCAAAATTTTGGAAATGATCCCCTTATTCCCGTGTCTTCCGGCTACTTTATCCCCAACTTTGATTTCACGTTTCTGTAAAATATATACACGAACCATTATGTCTAGGGGGTCTCTCTGGATCCATTTCACATCGATAACGCGCCCTCTTCCACCTATAGGTAGTTTGAGAGAAGTTTCTTTTGAAGTGGATACCTCAAGACCAAATATGGCCCGTAATAATCCAGCTTCCGCGATATACGACGATTCGCTCGCTATCTGAGGCGTTAATTTACCTACTAAAATATCGCCAGTTTCTACCCAGGATCCCAACCTAACAACTCCATTTCTGTCCAAATTGCGGAGTAAATGTTCTTCTAGATGTGGTATTTCTTTAGTGATTTTTTCAGCGGAGCCTTGGCTTGTCGTATCCGTCTGAATTTCATATTTTCGGATGTGAAAAGAAGTATAAATATCCTCATATACCAAACGTTCGCTAATTAGTACTGCGTCTTCAAAATTGTAACCTTCCCATGGCATATAAGCTACTAATACGTTTTTTCCTAAAGCAAGTTCCCCACCAACTGTAGCAGCTCCCTCTGCTAAAATTTGTCCTTTTTTAATGGATTTACCCCATGGAACCCGAGGTTTTTGGTGCATACAAGTATTTTTGTTAGAGCGCCGATGGGTAACTAAAGGAATACTTATAGTCTTCCCACTACTTGATAAAAGGATCTTGTGACTATCAGTAGAAATGATCTTTCCCTCGCGTTCGGCTATAACGGAAACCCTCGAATCTAGAGCTGTTTGGCGTTCCAATCCAGTTCCAACAATGCACTTCTCGGACCGAGAAAGCGGAACTGCTTGGCGCTGCATATTAGAACTCATTAAAGCCCGATTCGCATCATTATGCTCAATAAAAGGAATGAGAGAACCTCCAATAGAAAAATATTGGAAAGGAAAAATACTTCTAACATGAATCTGTTCCCATGCAATAGTCAGGAATTCTTGACGGTATCTAGCTGGAACAACCTGTTCTTCCTGAATACCCTGATTCAAAGACAAAGAATTTCCTGCTGCTATCATATAATATTCATCTCTATTTGGTGATAAATAAACCACCTGTTTCTCTTTTTTTTCTTTTGCTTTCTCAGATATTTCATAAAATGGACTCTCTATGGATCCCCACCAGTGATCAATTCTCGCATGAATAGCTAAGGATCCAGTAAGTCCAACATTGATTCCTTCGGACGTGTCAATTGGACAAATACGCCCATAGTGACTCGGATGAATATCTCGGCTCCGAAAACTTGCAGTCCTCCCCGTCAATCCTCCAGGACCCAAACAACTCACTTTTCGCCCATGAACAGTTTGTGTCAATGGATTAGTTTGATCAAAAACTTGAGATAAGGGGTATGTGCCAAAAAAGGTCTCATAAGTAGTTATTAATAAAATCGAAGTTGAAGTTGGAGTTACCAAAGTTTGTGGAGTCGGTTTCGATTGACGTATGAATACTCTACGGATAGTTTTTTGAACCGCATGTTGTAAACGATCAAGAGCCAGTCCGAATTGATCTTGTAACAGATCCGCAACCGAACGAATACGTTTATTTTTCAAGTGATTCATATCGTCATCGTCAAGTATACCCGTTCCAAATTTCATTCCAATCAAATGATCCGTAGCGGCCAATACATCTCGTGGTAACAAGAATGTATTGTTCTGAGGTATATCAAGATTCAGTCTCCGATTCATATTTCGTCGACCAATCCTTCCTAATTCACATTTTTGTTGAAAAAATTTCTTTTGTAATTCCTCACATAAGGACTCCGAAAATACCAGGTCCCCACCTACACAAGCAAATTGTTGATAAAACTCCAAAATAGCTTTTTCTTTTGACTCAATCCTCTTCTTCTCCTTAGCATTCGGGAAAGACAAGAGAATTTCAGGGTAGGAAACATTATCTAGAATTTCTCTTAGATTCGAACCCATAGCTGATGATAGAACTAGAATAGATACCTTTTGTTTTCTACTTACGCGAGCCCATATCCTTTCTTTTTTATCAATTGCTAATTCCGATCTTCCTCCCCAATCTGATATTATAGTCCCGGTGTAGATAGAAATTCCCTTATGGTCTAATTCCGAGCGGTAGTAAATACCAGGACTTAGCAATATTTGATTGATCACAATTCGGTATATTCCATTTATTATAAAGGTTCCTAAGGAATTCATTATAGGAATGTTTCCAATAGAAATGGTTTGCTTTTGCACATCGAAACCAAAAATTAATCTCGCAGATACATATAATTCGGAAGAATAGGTGAGTGATTCATACACAGCATCCCTTTCTTTTATTGAGGGTTCTAGCAATTGATATCCTTTCGCAAATAATTGAAATGCAATTTCGTGATCTGGATCTTTAATTGTTGGAAACTTCTCAAGTTCTTCTGCCAAGCCTTGATTAATGAACCTAAAAAATCCCTCGAATTGGATCTGACTAAATCCGGGTATTGTGGACATTCCCTCATTTCCATTCCGGAGCATCTTAAGTTTCCTTTTTATCGAAGAAAAATTCCATTATCAGCTCACTCTTCATCAATCCCTATGGATCGATCTAGCAATCATGGAATCTATATTCTGTTTACTGAATCACATGAAATTCTAGGGAACTCCACATACGTATTTCATATATGTATTTCATACATATGAATAGAGACAATTACATATGAATAGAGACAATTTTGAGGAAAGTTCGAATTTGCCAGGGGTACAAATCGAATGAAAATGAATTGATAAAACATTCCTAGAAAAAAATTCTGCCACTTAATGATATTCTAATCAGATTGGATGGCAAAGATTTCTCATTTTATCTCCTTTCTATGAATGGGATAAAGCCATAATATAATAATTTATAAGCACTAGAAAGTTTGACTTTAGTTCGATTTAGAATAGCACGCTTAGTTTAATTTCAAAAAAGAATTTGAGGGTTCTTTTTTGTTTCGTAGTAGTAGAATTGCTAGAAAATATAGGATTTCATTGTAGAATCCTAAAATAAAGTAAGTCCTTTTTTTAAGTACATGCCAATCTAGTTATCCACCTCTCCACATATCCCTGCTTTTATCGTAATTTCACTTGGGTGGGCCAAGATGGTCAGGTCATACTCTATATCAGAGCAAATTTCCTTTTTTTATTCAAGATATTTAATGCAATGAAAAATTAAAGCACGATTCCCCATAGAGATATGTACATAAGGGGGATCCATGGATAATAATGCTGTTATGGATAATAATGCTGTTCGGACCTGGAGTTTACCTATACACGGATTAGGCATAAACCCATTCTATTTTATTATGCCATTAAAAGGAAGGGGGGGAGAGAATACTGATTTAAGAGTCGTTCACTACTGCAATTCAAAAAAAAGGAGAATTCTAGTTAATGGTTCCAATTTGTTCTGAATTTTGCAGCCTGTGACTGGAAATCCACTTTTTCTCCTTTTTCATCTCAATAGAAAGAAAAGGGAAGTTTTCTAGTGTTAGCAATGTGTGTTTTAAGATAGAATCCATGGAGGAGAATAATCGAAACTGGATCCAAAAAAAGCAGGAATAGATTTTTGGAAAAATATTGGAAAAAAGTAAGTAGAATTAGATTCAAGATAAAAGAAAGGGGGTTTTAGTAAGAAAACGTGGATGAATACTTGCTCTTTTCTCGATTTTAGATCGGATTTTTTGGCGGCATGGCCAAGCGGTAAGGCAGGGGACTGCAAATCCTTTATCCCCAGTTCAAATCTGGGTGCCGCCTGATCAATAAAATACTTAGGCTTATAGTACTGATCGAACTCGACAAATTCGTACCCCGCATAAGCTGGAGCAAGAGAATAACTAGGCCTGGCGATACTGGATTTTGAGAATCCATAGTTCTATTAGGGTTTGTTTTGTCGGTAGTGGCCCAATCGGCTACCAATAGGGATGAGGTAGCGTTTACTTATTCTTTTATTAATTTGAATTGATTCTTAATTGATTCGATTCGAGAATTTAAAACTACGAGGCTAAGATGTCAGAAATCTTGATATTCAAAGGGCTCCTAAGGGGCATTCTTTTTTTTTCAATCTAAGATTTAAGAAGGGACTCCACGAAGGAATATCAAGACTTCCTAATTATTATACATTTTATTTATCGTACATCTTATGCTACCTACATACACTAAAGTAAGGGCTACTGATTCCGTCGAGAATCAGATTGAATAGGCTGATCAAAAATCAATTTCGGAGTTGTGGATAAAGTCTCCTCATTCTTTCATAGAATGATAGAAAGCGGGGCTGTAGGGTTTAGGTTAAAAATAAACATAGGCAAGGTAGGTATCCAATAAATATTTATCTATCCTAATTTTATGGTATATTCTGACGTCCTTTGCTTATAAAAAAAAGGTAACAAAAGGAAGAAAAAATCTTTCTATTCCCGCGTCTTCCATTCAGGACATCATCCCCGTACTCTTTTTTAAGGAAAAGGGCTATGTATCGTATTTATACTTAATGCTCTCCAATTCTACCAGAAATCCTATAAGAATTTGTTAGGAGTAAATTCCTTGAACTGATTCATCCATAGCCTTAGGGCAGAATCCCTTTTTGACTCTGTACCCTTGATTCCACTATGATTATTGATCAATAGTAGAATAATTTCTTCATAGAAATAGGAGACATAATTTACATGGATATAGTAAGTCTCGCTTGGGCTGCTTTAATGGTAGTCTTTACATTTTCTCTTTCACTAGTAGTATGGGGGAGGAGTGGACTCTAGGGATACTACTAATTGATTGAGTAGTCGAATTGTTGTATCAACTCTTTTCTTTAATTGATCCTTTTGCATTAATCATTTTGCCAAACTTTATTCTTTCTTTCTTTAGTTTTGTTTCACTCCTGTAAGAAACTCTTGTAAGAAGGAGTCGTTCTATTCTACTCTATAGAAATAGAAAGAGCGATTACAGCAATTCATAATTTCTACTAGAAGTGACGAATGGTTAAAAAAGTTCTATACATAAGAAAATTAGACTTTCTTCCACGGAGCTATTCACAACATATCGCACACTTTCCATTTGTTTTATACTCTTTTCTTATTCTTAGAAAAATTTTTATGCTCTTTTGAAGCATCTCGCCGCATGTTTAAGCATGAAAGATTCGCTGATTTTGACTTTTACTTTTTTTCTTTTACTATAGTCTATTCTCATATTATTTTTCTCTCCCTCCATGGATTCTTTCGTGAAGAATTGTCTTCGATTTTTTTATTTTGACTTGATTGAAATTAAGTGGATGCAGTGAAAAAAGAAATTGAATTAGACTACTATTTCAATCTACTAATCTATTCTATGTAGATTCAAGATAATATAATAGAAAGACTCTAAAGTGTGGTAGAAAAAACTATATGTAGTTCTTTCTACCACACTTTATGATTCCAACCAGATCCTTTCATTTAAGACTTGGATTTTTCTTTTATTTAATCCCTTTTTCATTTCTTCAATGATTAATTGGAATTCCAATTAATCATTTTGGCTGACTGTTTTTACATAAATAATAAGTAAAAAGGCAGTAGGAACTAGAATGAACAGTGCAGTAGCAATAAATGCGAGAATATTGACTTCCATAACCTCTTTTTTTTTCGCAATAACTCGGGATGTAATCCCATGGAGAGGAAAAAGGGGTATCCTGTAAATTCAAGGGGAGGACTTGCATTCTGATAATACTGAATCAATTCAATATTATGAATATCGGATCTATCAAATCAATTCATGGTTGAGAGTGGAATAGTATAACATAGGAAGATCCCTTATTCATACTAAGACCAAAATTGGTTTTTTGATTGGATTAGGAATTCTCTCTTTTTTTCATCCTTTTCTACTTTTTCTTTTCTATATCTATAACCCACGATCTTTCTTATCTTATCCAATTTCCCTTCCTTTTTCTTATAGTTATACATACAATTATGTATGTATGTATTATATGACCGACTTTCTATGGGTCACATAGACATACAAATAAGCAGTAGAAGTAGAAGTGAGATGGAGAAAAGAGGGCTTAAATAAAAAAAATCGAATATTTTCAATTTAGGAAAAAGGGCGTTTGCTTTGCTTGGTTTTTCTTTTATTTTATTAGGTTACTATCAATATCCACTTTTTGGGTCTAAAGATGAGAGCGGATCCATAAAAAAGGAGTCCGCAAATGGAATGAGAATGAGATAGATTCTTTCCAATTAGTCATTGAACATACACAAACAAAGTTGGAACTACAAAATGGAAGGGGCCTGGTTTAACCCAAAAAGTACTAATTATATTAAATTCACTGTCTAAGAATAAATGAATACAATTTATGTATGGATTCCGATAAAATACCGGTACTCTATTCCATAATCCATAAGAGTCGAATAGGAAGTTAAGATGAGGATGGTATCATCATAAGGATAGAGTAATATCCTAAATTATACTAATCCACGTATGATATGTATTTCTTTCTTTATCAACCGGGAGTAGTGAAAAAAGAAATTCCTATAGGCCTTCCCTCCCTCTTTAATGAAAAATGCGAAATCAAAAAAGTGAAGTAAGGATGCCCCATAGGTATTTGATCCTGTCTCCTGCCCCCTTTTTTTGATGGAAATTTTTTATGGAAAAAGGAAAGATGAATTTACCCATTCATTGAACCCTAGTTCGGGACTGACGGGGCTCGAACCCGCAGCTTCCGCCTTGACAGGGCGGTGCTCTGACCAATTGAACTACAATCCCCGCGGGGTGTATGGCATACCTATACCTATTTTTAAATAGAACCATAAGAAGATTCGATTCGTCTGTCGTACTCTAAGAAATAGACGAATCATATACTACATACCCATATATCGTATGTGGGTATAGTGAGAGTGACATAACTAGTATGTCGCGATTTTTTATCGCTTAAAATGGATGATAATCCACCTTTCAATAAGAAAAACTCTTTTGTTTGTAAAAAAGGAATGAGAGAAATATGGATTAGAAAGAAATTTCCCCCTTTCTCTTTATCCTTTATTTCTATGGATCAGACATTTTTTTTTATGGAAGAAAAAAAATGGATTTAGTTCATATTCACGAAGCCCTAGATTTTTGGGCCGAGCTGGATTTGAACCAGCGTAGACATATCGTCAACGAATTTACAGTCCGTCCCCATTAACCGCTCGGGCATCGACCCAGGAAGAATTTATTCTAGGGTTTTTGATAATCTATGATTAACCTCCTTTCATAATACTCCCTACCCCCAGGGGAAGTCGAATCCCCGCTGCCTCCTTGAAAGAGAGATGTCCTGAACCACTAGACGATAGGGGCATCACTAAACGATAGGGCCATATACAACCGCTCGTCATTATACTATAATGATAGTATGAGCAGTTTTTTAGAATTGTCAATATACTCGAAGAGTATAACTAGATCCAAAGCAAAGAGTCTTTCCTACTTTTCTGTTATGCTTTCTTAGGATTTTTTTTAGTTGATGGTTAGGTTAATTCACGGATCATCTCCTACTTTTTAGGGAAATTCATTTAAAGGGTATAGAATAAGAATAGATTAATAAAAGGGATTCTAGATTAGTTCAGTACAGGTAGTGATTTGATTGATCTAACAGGAAAAAGAGTCCAATTTGATTTCTTTTTTGCAATTTACACTCCGTGCTTCATTTAGTGTTCAGACCAAAAATGCATGCATCCCACACTAAGTCATAAAATTCAAGAAAAAAATAGAGAAATTTTCAAAAACAAAGAAAAAAAGGTGAATAAATAATAAATTTAGTAGAAAAGTACTTTATCGGATTCGAACCGATGACTTACGTCTTACCATGGCATTACTCTACCACCAAATTAAAAAGCCCTTTATCGGATTTGAACCGATGACTTATGCCTTACCATGGCATTACTCTACCACTGAGTTAAAAGGGCTTTTTATTCAATTCCAAAATTAGCCACTTTGATTTCCCATTATGGGTCTACTGCATAATGTACATAATATATGTACATATAGAGATATATGTAGAGATTATATATGTATATATCGAGATCGAGATATAGAAGTTTATTCATGGCAAGGTTCAAAATCTTGAGAAAATCAAGAAAAATAAGAAAATCTTTCATATTCTCTCTTATCACTTGCACAAAGTAGAGGTTTTTTTTTATTTTATTATATAAAAAAATACGTATAATAAAATACGTGAAGAGAGGGTTGACACACTAAAAAATTATTACTATAATTATTAGTATAGTAGTATCCAATATACTTGAAGAGGGTAAGTTCATAGGTATGTAAACACGATCTCGTACGACTCACTAAACCAAAGCACGAAAGTTATATTATATTCTATTGTTTAGAGGAGGGAAACAAATATGATTCAATTGTTGAATAATATAAGAGAAAAGGCCAAAGGGGCAATAAGAGCTGCTGTCAAAAAAATGGTAGACTTTTTCTTTTTTATCTTTAGGCTATTGACTTTTCACGTGCTCAGAACGTTCTGCAGAATTAGGGACTTTTTTCTTTTATTGGCTGATCTTATGGTGAGATTTTTCTCCATTTATGTTTTACTTCCTATAATTCTAATTGGGTGGGGTATAAAGGAATTCGCGCTCTTCATATACCCATATGGCTGGTTAGTAATTTTCAGTGAGATACTTCTTATCTGTTTTGGTGAGAGATTGAAACTATTTTTAACAGGCATCTCTTGGAAAAACCTTCGAGTTCAAAACTTTTCCATTTTTCTTAAAAAGTTTTGGACGGATTTGTTGAAGCGATTTTTAACAGGTACCCCTTGGAAAGGGGGTACTTGAATATTCTCCAAGGATTCTAGTTGTTGCATTTTGAACAAACTATGTTAGAGTTTTAGCAACAATTTGCTTGTAAAAAGTGGGCAGTAGAATTTATATTGCAGAGTATAAAAATTATTCTACTGCCTGCCCAACAAAAAATAATAAACCATACCCTACATACCTAACTCCTCCCGGCTATGGGTTTTCTGTTTCCGAAGACTAGGAAAAAAGGAGGATTCTGGAACCCTAAGGGTTCGATGGTATATGGATATGAAAAATATAAGATTTCCGATCCTAGCGGGAAAAGGAAGGGAACAGATACCCAATATGATTCTTGAGAGGAACATTTGGTAATGGTCTTGGTCCTCTATGCTTTTTTTATGTGTTCTTAGTTCTATTCATCTTCTTTGATTCTTTTAAACAAGAATCTAATAAACTAGAATTGAGTGGAAAAGAGGGGAGGAAATTAGTAAATGGAGAGGATCGACTAACCAGAGACATTTAGGATCTTCTTTACATCAGGTAAATCCGTCGGGTCCTGTCCGCCTTTCTCTTTAAGTTACGACTCTTTGTTTCTTGCTTCTCTCAAGCCATAGGGAAAGTCTATGATGAATTTTTGAAATTCATCTCACTCTTTCTCTAGGGCTCGGACTTCATGATAAGTGGGGGAAGAAAACATCTTCCCCAATTTCTTTGTTCAGAATTGAACAAAAAGGAAAAGGAAGAAAGGGATTTAAGGGGGCAGTGCTGCCCCCTATATCTCCTAGTGTATATTGTAGGAATAATCAAACTATTCCTTACAGCAGTCTGGCACACTTACGTCCTCGCAAAGCAAATAATGATCATTGTAGTCGTAACCATAGAATAAGAATACGACCCTAATCGAAATGCATACATTAGGTTCATACGCTATTGGGATGGTAAGAAGATATGTATTTTACAGACCAGAGAGGCTATCTAAACCCTAAAATAAAGGCCCGCGATCGAAGTACCAATCGCTCACTGTCATGAACCTTCTCCATTTGATTCAATAAGGGGGAATTAGCCTCCTTCTCGAATGGCTACCCTTGACAAAGGGTAGCGTTGGTATCATAATCTACATGTAGCGGGTATAGTTTAGTGGTAAAAGTGTGATTCGTTCTATTAATAACTGAATTTGAAATGATATACTTAAGGTGTCCTTAAGTTTTTTATATTCCGATGAAAACTTTAGTTCTTATAAAGGATTTAATCCTTTTCCTCTCAATAGCATATTGAGGAAGAATATACATTCTCGCGATTTGTATCCAAAGACTAATGGAAATTGCATCCAAAATACAAATTGGATTATGAGTACAGAGTCGCGAAGCATAATTTTGCATTGGATTAAGTATTCCCATTTTTTAAATATGAGTAAAGGATCTATGGATGAAGATACAAAAAAGTTTATTTCCAATCGTAACTAAATCTTCTTTTGTTAAAAAAGGAAATGGAAGCCTAATAGCTAAAAAACGGTAGTTTTGGTTTACTAGAACCATCAGCATATTGTTTCAGCTCGGTGGAAACCCAATTCTTTTCCTCAGGATCTCTTGAATAAAATTAGGGAACGAAGTAAGTAGATTAGATGGATTTAGTAGAATTTCTATTTCCTACTCTATAGGGATCATCTAGAAAGCGGAGAGCTTTGGTTCCATTCAGATAGAAAAGCTGACATAGATGTTAAGTGGTGAGAATATCCATAAAGGAGCCGAATGAAATCCAAATTTCATGTTCGGTTTTGAATTAGAGACGTTAAAAATAATCAACCAACGTCGACTATAACCCCTAGCCTTCCAAGCTAACGATGCGGGTTCGATTCCCGCTACCCGCTCCATTCTGTATAAAAGGACTATTCTATTTGTCTAGACATGGTAGAGGCCTGTATTCAACCTTTTTCGTCCACCAGTTTCCGGCCCTCCAGAGCGGAGTAGAGCAGTTTGGTAGCTCACGAGGCTCATAACCTTGAGGTCACGGGTTCGATTCCCGTCTCCGCACTTAGCTGTCTGTATAAAAGGACTATTCTATTTGTATGGATATGGTAGAGGGCTGGGCGGTATCCAACCCTTTTTTATTCATTAGTTCCCGGCCCTAGAGGGCCAAATTGAGCAGTTTACAAAGTCACTTGCCCCTACAAGAAGAACTCTCAAGGCTCCTTCCTACCCTGCAGAAAAGAAAAATGAAATGAAAGAAAGGCACAGTCTACCTCCCTTCCCTTTAAAAGCAGTTTGCCAGTTGTTCGTCTCGGTGAATCCCTGATTTAGGGAGTCCTGTTGGCGAGTTCAATTCCCGCCGCCAGAGCCCCCTTTTTTTTGAGTGGGGTGCAAAGGAAGGGTAAGATAGTAAGGGATACGGTATTAGACTAACACCTACTTAATTTAATATAAGTAGTTAAGTAGTCAACTAGACTAAATTTTTTATCATAGTACCTTACTAAATTAAGCTGGCGAGCGGCGGGAATCGAACCCGTATCTTCTCCTTG